AATGAAGCCAATTTAGTTATTAGCCAAGCCGAAGTCAACGAGGGCAGCACTGTAAAGAAATTAAAACCTCGAGCTAGAGGACGTAGTTTTCCGATAAAAAGATCAACCTGTCATATAACTATTGTAATGAAAGACATATCTTTAGATGATGAATATGTAGAGATAGATTCGTTAAAAAAACCTAAATGGAAAAAAAAATATACAGCTACGACGTATTATGATATGTATAGCAGTGGGGGAATATGGGACAAAAAATAAATCCACTTGGTTTCAGACTTGGTACAACTCAAGGTCATCACTCCCTTTGGTTTGCCCAACCAAAAAAGTATTCTGAGGGTTTACAAGAAGATCAAAAAATAAGAAATTGTATCAAGAATTATATACAAAAAAATATGAGAATACCCTCTGGAGTCGAGGGAATTGCACGTATAGAGATTCAAAAAAGAATCGATCTGATCCAGGTCATAATCTTTATGGGATTTCCAAAGTTATTAATAGAAAGTCGTCCACGGGGAATCGAAGAATTACAAACGAATTTACAAAAAGAATTTAATTGTGTAAACATAAACCGAAAACTAAATATTGCTATCACAAGAATTGCAAAACCTTATGGAAACCCAAATATTCTTGCAGAATTCATAGCCGGACAATTAAAGAATAGAGTTTCATTTAGAAAAGCAATGAAAAAAGCTATTGAATTAACTGAACAAGCGGATACAAAAGGAATTCAAGTGCAAATTGCAGGGCGTATCGACGGAAAAGAAATTGCACGTGTTGAATGGATCAGAGAGGGTAGGGTTCCCCTACAAACGATCCGAGCTAAAATTGATTATTGTTCCTATACAGTTCAAACAATTTATGGGGTATTAGGCATCAAAATTTGGATATTTATAGACGAAGAATGATAAAATAAATCTTTACTTATCTTTTCCTTCTATCCAATTATCTAATAAAAAAAGAAATATTTCTTAATTCTTTTCATTTTATAGGGTTGAATAAAAATTAGATTAACCATTTATTTGATATAATTGCTATGCTTAGTGTGTGACTCGTTGGTTTTTTAGGGGTAGGATTAAAACCAACCTGAACTAATTAAGAAGTAATAACCAACTCATCACTTCGCATTATCTGGATCTAAAGTCTCAGTCAAAATATGATATATCGGTCATATCTTTGTAGCAACTGACAATTTTTTGCATAAAAAAGGAACCCGATTCTAAGTCGTAAAGCAAAATAGAGAAAAGGTGTGGATAAATGGAAATATGAGAGAAAGACAGAAAAAGAATATTAATGACATATAATTCCAATATGTAAGGTCTATAAACCACTTAAAGCAGTGTAATAAAGCATCACTACTGATTGATTCATCCATAATAGAATGAATCTTCTTATAAATCAAAAAAAAAAAGAGCTTCGAGCCAATAAAGACTGAGAAAATTGACTCAAGAACAAATTAAATTTCATCATTAGCTCCATTGTAGAATTCAGACCTAACCATTGAATAAGAAGCGATGGGAACGATGAAACCCGTGAATGCAAAATGAATCTTAACGATTCACAGGTCGGGATGGCGGAACGAACCGAAACTCTATTCATCTAGCTGAGAAAACATGAGCTAATCCTACAATTGAAACAAAAATAGAGATTGAAAGAGTAAATATCCGCCCGCGAAAACTTTATTTTTTTATTGCTAAATTTGGGGCAATACGTTAACTACAAAACAAAAAATGGATTAGAACCTTCTAAAAAAGAAAAAACTAAATATTATTATGTTTGAACAAATAATTGAAATTCGATTTCTTGATCTGCATCTTCAATTTTTGGAAATTGATAATAAAATAAATAAAATAGAAAAAATATTTAGTTATCCATTTCAACAAGCAACAAGATATACAAATTACTAATCTAATAGATTAGATAAGTTAGATTCGATGAAATCTTAAACAATTGACTTATTTGATTTATTACTCAATAAATACGTGTATATCTGAATTTCAATTAAATATTTTAGATTTCGAATACTTTTATTTCGTCGCGAGGAGCCGTATGAGGTGAAAATCTCATGTCCGGTTCTGAAGTAGAGGTGGAATTCAAAAAAAAAAACATCAACTATAACCCCAAAAGAACCAGATTCCGCAAACAACATAGAGGAAGAATGAAAGGAATATCTTATCGAGGTAATCATATTTGTTTCGGTAAATATGCTCTTCAGGCACTTGAACCCGCTTGGATCACATCTAGACAAATAGAAGCAGGCCGACGAGCAATGACACGAAATGCGCGTCGTGGTGGAAAATTATGGGTACGCATTTTTCCAGACAAACCAGTTACACTAAGACCCGCGGAAACCCGAATGGGTTCCGGAAAAGGATCCCCTGAATATTGGGTAGCTGTTGTTAAACCCGGTCGAATACTTTATGAAATGAGTGGAGTAACAGAAAATATAGCTAGAAGGGCTATTTCAATAGCAGCATCTAAAATGCCTATACGAACTCAATTC